TAGGTAAGTGCTTTATAAAACATATGTAAAATGTAAAAAAAAAAAAGAACATATCTCATTTAGCTCTTTCATGCCTACCATAACTAGTTATTTTGGTTTTCTACTGGCTGCTTTAACTATAACCTCAGCTCTATTGATTGGTCTGAGCAAGATACGACTTATTTGAAATTCATTGAATGAATGAACAATTAATTCAAATAAACAAACTTTTTCTGTAGGGTTTTCAGGTATTCTCTAGTTTCATCCTTCATCCATTTTCAACTCTTGGCTTAGTATTGAGATTCATGGGCTGATTGGAATTACTATTTATTAATATTTAGGGATAGCTATTACTTTTATTTTCTCCCCCTTCAAACAAATTGAAATGATTGAAGTTTTTCTATTTGGAATTGTATTAGGTTTAATTCCTATTACTTTGGCCGGATTATTCGTAACTGCATATTTACAATACAGACGCGGCGATCAGTTAGACCTTTGATTGAGTAACATCTCTTTCTTTAATTGACCTCCTGCAGATTAAGGAGGAGGTCAATTTCAATTTGAGTTAGTAATGTTATTTTACTGTAATTCGACATTACAATGATAAGAACATGATATAATCACGCTCTGTAGGATTTGAACCTACGGCATCGGGTTTTGGAGACCCGCGTTCTACCGAACTGAACTAAGAGCGCTTTCCTATGACATGGCAGGAGATAGAACTAAACTAGAAAAAAAAAGGATTTTTTCCTACCCCACCCCCGCCCCAACCCAATCTATTAGTTAGCATGCATCACAGTATTCTAAAATACTAGAATATGTCCAACTTGAGTCGACCTCGATGGATTTCCCGTTACTACCTATAAGAGAAGTAATATGGTAGGGATGACAGGATTTGAACCTGTGACATTTTGTACCCAAAACAAACGCGCTACCAAGCTGCGCTACATCCCTTTCCATCAGTTGTACTATGTCATTGTACAGAATCCCTGTCTTGTTTTCCAATATTATGATTTCCCCTATCCTATAGAGGATACTATTTCTCTTGCCATTTCTTCTTTTTGGTTTCTTATAGTTATAATAATAATAATAAACATATAAACATACGTATAAACATATATAAAGAAAGAATCTTTTTGGGAATGCTAGAGAAGAAGGGATTCCCTTTTGTAATTCTGTTTTAGGAACGGGTGGATCTCGTTTACCGGATTATTCTACCTAACTTTTTTAGTTAGGAGATTCTGTGTACAAATACAAGTGACCTTTAACTATATCTAACTATAGAAATAGTTATTCTATATAGTTAGATGCGTCCATCTGATAATATATCATATGCATTATAATAAAAATAAAAAAGGAGGCTTTGCAATGCGAGATATAAAAACATATCTCTCCGTGGCACCCGTGTTAGCTACTTTATGGTTCGGTTCTTTAGCGGGTCTATTGATAGAGATCAATCGTTTATTCCCGGATGCGTTGGTATTCCCCTTTTTTTCATTCTAGTTTTTGGGATATAAGGGGGTGAAGAAGATTATAGATACTCAAAATTCTTTGTTACTAATTTCCTTCTTTTTTTTTCATTTGGTTGAGATAAGAAGGAAAGAAAAAGTGGATTGAACCCCAGCGAAGCTCGAGCTCAGGATAGAATTAATCGGGGGAGAGCAAAGAAAAAATGGGTTTTAGGGCACAGGATGTTTGAGACCACACAAGATAGTAAATGAAATACTGAGATTAAAAAATAGTTGATAGTTAGAAAAAATTGTATTACTTAGTATTACTCCATTGATGGAAATCAAATCTTTCCCAATTCGATTTTATGTTAGAAACTTCGATTTCTTTTTTGCCCCTTTTTTTTGATTCAGGTAAAAAATAGAAGAGTTGAGTAAATCAAAAATGTAAAGGAGGTTCATGGCCAAGGGTAAAGATGCTAGAGTAATAGTTCTTTTGGAATGTACCAGCTGTACCCGAAATGGTTTCAATAAACAAAAAAAACCATCGGGTGTTTCAAGATATATTACTCAAAGGAATCGACACAATACACCCGGTCGATTAGAATTGAGAAAATTTTGCCCATATTGTCACAAGCATACGATTCACGGAGAGATAAAGAAATAGAGTGAGTAGAGCATCTGTGTTGTGTCCCCTTTTGAAGTTAAGCAAGGAAAAGGAAGAAATAACATATTATATATATATATATAAATAAATCAAATCCTATTTCCGTTGGATCCGAAAAAAAAATAAATAAATGAAGAAATCAAATAAAATAGGATTTTAGAGATAAGGAATGAACTATGGATAAAACCAAGCGACCCCTTCGTAAATCCAAACGATCTTTTCGTAGGCGTTTGCCCCCACCAATTGGATCGGGGGATCGAATTGATTATAGAAACATGAGTTTAATTAGTCGATTTATTAGTGAACAGGGAAAAATATTATCTAGAAGAGTGAACAGATTGACCTTGAAACAACAACGATTAGTTACTATTGCCATAAAACAAGCTCGTATTTTATCTTCGTTACCTTTTCTTAATAATGAAAAACAGTTTGAGAGACCTGAGTCAATCCCTAAAACTGCCGGCCCTAGTATCAGAAATAAATAGGCCTACTCCTGAAGAAAAAAACTTTAATTGGAACTCAAACTTCGATTGAAGTTCTTTTGGAAAAGCCGAGAGATTTTATTGTCACGTCGTAATAGAAAAAAAGAATCGGTTAAGAAGAAATCTTTTTTTTTAACGTGTTGGTTCATTCTTTCTCTTAGCATATGAATTTATACTGTACCTCCCCGGAGTTCATTCTCCGGGGAATTCCGTTTAAATCATTTCGTTAAATTCTTCACATTCTCCCGATTTGATGATCTCATTAGAAATCATGTAAAAACAATTCCTATTTGATATAGCTATTTGCGCAAGTATTTTACGATTTAGAAGCAATTGTCTCTTGTACAAATCGTGTATTAATCGACTATAACTATAGGATACCCCGCCCCCCCGGATTATAGCATTTATTCGAGTGATCCACAAACGACGAAAATCTCTCTTTTTCCGGCCTCTATCCCGATGAGCAGAAACCAAAGCTCTCATTTTCTGTTGAGTAATAGTTCGAGTAAGTCTTGAATGAGCCCCTCGAAAAGTTGATGCAAATAAACGAATTTTTGTTCGGCGCCTGCGAGCTATATATCCTCGTCTAACTCTGGTCATTGAATCAAATAAAACTTTGATGAATAACTAATTGATTTTTTTCTTTCAGTCATTCTTACCCTTCCCTAGTTTAATAATTAATAACAAAACGGATTATTCCGATGTATAAAATATAAATTCCAACGGCTTTTGCTACTATGACCTTCCCAACCACTATTTTCTATTTCTTTCAGGCATTTCACCTCCAAACAAGAAATTGGACCAATATAAATAGAATATTGTATTGGACATAAAAAAAATAGTAAAAAAATAGTCAAGTAAAAAGTAATAAGTAATGGTAGTAAATTACTAAAAAAAAATAGCGGTTTCCATCGTTTCTATGGTCACTTCTTAAACGGTGAGGCCCTCTCTATACACCGGAGCCCCTTCCTCATTTAATCAAAGTTATTGGGAACTTGTACAGTTCACACAAACCTTTTGGCTCTACCCATGAATTATCGAGTAATAGGTCTTTTCACAATGAAGATCTATCCATACAGTAACGGCATTTAATTAGGAAGGTTGGCTAGGTAGCTGGCCCTCTTAGTCCGTTCTTGCAAGAGTTGGAACAAAATCTTCCCGCTCTTAAATACGATTTTCCCGCTTAATGGATAACCATTGCTACCAGTGGGGAATTGCTTTTCAACTCCAATTGAACTGATTGGATTTGCACCAATGGAAGCCATAAATTCCCTAAAATATAGGATAGGGTTCCGGGCTCATCGATTCTACCCTATTCATTGCTACCGATCATTGATACTGGGAAAATAATATTGTTTTCTTCAGCTCATGATCTAAACGAGTCGCACATACACCCTAGTACATGTTCCTCGGCGCTGAGGACACCCCCGAAGAGCAGGGGATTTCGTGACATTTCGGATTGGCTGTCTTGTGTTTCTAATAAGTTGTTTAATGGTTGGCATCTTGAATTCTGAATCGTATACCGAATGGGCTGGTTTAGATCCATCCTAACCGGATGATTATGAATTATTTCATACTTCAAGTAATTTGACTGGGGTAATAAAAGGGAAAAAATACGAAATTACAGATTATTTGAATTATGGCTCGAAACAGGATTGCAGGTTTATGTGAAATTCCCGCTATTTTCGACGGCTACAAGATCAACAATGCCATGAGCTTGGGCTTCTGTTGCTGACATAAAGACATCCCTTTCCAGGTCTTCAGATACAACCCATAAGGGGTTGCCCGTTCTTTGTACATAAACCCTTGTGAGGGTTTCGCGGAGTTTCAGTAATTCTTCCGCTTCCAGGATAAATTCTCCTGTAGGTGCCTCATAAAAAGAACTAGCAGGTTGGTGGATCATAACCCTGATGATATAAGATAATAAAAGGTTCTTCTGCTTCGCACGGTCCCGCGAAGGGAAGGAAAAATAGAACAAGAAGAAAAAAGAAAGATAGAATTGAACAACCGTACAGGCATGTTTTGCGCATTGCATACGGCTCTGTTATGGAATTTTGTTTTCCCTCCCCTCTTTAAGAGAGAGAAAAATAGGATCTATCAGATCCAGTAAGCCATTTACCATCCTTTTTTAGGAGGAATCCAAAAATACTATGATGGTTCCGTTGCTTTAGATATTTTATCTTATTATCTATCTCGTTTGCAATTCAGCAATCCCAAAGTGTTTTCTTGATCCGAAAAACGAAGGAAAAATGAAAATGATCTTTTTTTTGTATTCTTTCATAATATAAATATTGGAAAGAGACTTCAAGTGTAGAAGCAAAAGGGTTTGTGACGCTGAAACGGATCCCCTATCCATAAGATCAAATCCGGAATAACCTTTGTTTCATACTACTACCTCGATACATAATCACATGTTGTGAAAAACAAACAAAATAGTTTGCTCATATCAAATCCCAAATGCCATGCTATTATTACTTAATATTCATATTTTATATGGCGAAGGCATAGTCTTCTTCTTTTTTTTTCTTAAAAAAACTCATTGGCGCCAAGCGTGAGGGAATGCTAGACGTTTGGTAATTTCCCCTCCGACCAGGATGAAAGATCCCATTGAAGCTGCTAATCCCATGCATATTGTATGTACATCTGGTGACACAAATTGCATAGTATCATAAATAGCTATTCCCGGGATTACCCATCCGCCGGGAGAGTTTATAAACAAATAAAGATCCCTAGTACCATCCTCTATACTGAGATATACCATCAAACCAACAATTTGATTCGAGATCTCGCTATCAACCTCTTGGCCTAAAAAAAGTAATCTTTCTCGATGAAGTCGGTTGATTAGGACAAAATTTTATCCCTTAGGAACCGTACGCGCATCTTTAGATGCATACGGTTCAAAAAAAAATAAAAAAATGGTGTGAAAGAAAGAATCAATGTGTCGACCCCAGCCCCCCTTTTCGTAGCAAGCTTTTACTAAGGAAAGAAACCAAGCTAAAGAGGGCTTTTCCCCGATTTTTAAAGAAAGATGAATAAGTTTCCAATTACTTCTTTTTAACCTATAAAAAAAAAAGAATTCATTGAACTTATCGAATTAACCTCTCATTGATGTATTGTCACATTGAGATTCAAATCACAATGTTATTTTCTTGTTCCTGAATGGGTCCCCTCAATTCTTTTTTTAGGTTTATTTTCTACTCCGGGTAAAGATCCGCCCGAATTGGATTCGCACATATAGGACAAATGCTGCCTATACCACTTCTTTTTGGTACAATTTTTTTTTTTCAATTTCTTTTCATCATTTCTCATGTTTTCTTTTTCAAAATATGCAATGTATTTATCATATTACTTGATTGATTGGCAAGTTTGAGGTCGCTTCTATGATTAAGATTAAATAAGAATCTTTTATGATACTAGTAGTAAATGTGTAGGATTACTAATTTGAAATTTTCTGAACGGAGCCTGTATACTTTATACTTTAATTTTTTAATTTTAAAATTTAGATTTCTTTTTTTTCTTGTTAATCTAACCATAAATCTTATTAATTGATAATAATCCCCAAAATCAACAAACAAATAAATTGATCTAATTACACTTCACGCTCCGAATTCTTGATAGTTTATGATATAATCAATCTTTCTTGGGGAAGACGGGGGATATCTCAATCGGGAGAGAGAACGGGGAAATACCATATGACCCAATATGTCTGACAAGTCGCACTATACGTCAACCCAAGCCGCGTCTTCCTCTCCAGGACTCCGAAAAGGTACTTTTGGAACACCAATGGGCATAAAATGAAAGAAAAGGGAGTTAAGTACTATACTTTACTTTTATGTGGAAACGTAATAATAGATTTTTTTGTCTTCCTATTTTTATTTTCTCGTTTTCCTAGTCGAATATTGTTGTTTATCATATTTTATCCATAGATTTAGGTTGAATAAAGTCCAAATCTTACGAATGGATCGCCGAATGATGAGCAAGCCTTTTTGTATTGCATTTGCTCCAAAAGTGGGCCCAATCCCCATTGCGTATTGGTACTTATCGGGTATAGAATAGATCTGTTTCTCTTTGCTCCTACGAACGGAATTGTTCAATTATTACTAACGGAACGGAATAAATAATAAATATGAACTGTTGATTCGAGATAATCCAATGGAAGGGTAAGGTGCACAGCATAGTCTTTTCCAACTCAATGCGAGAAAGTCACATAGTGTCTATTTTTTTTTTTCATAAAGGGGTTTTTCTATGGGTTTGCCTTGGTATCGTGTTCATACCGTCGTATTGAATGATCCCGGCCGATTACTTTCTGTCCATATAATGCATACAGCTCTGGTTTCTGGTTGGGCCGGCTCGATGGTTTTATACGAATTAGCGGTTTTTGATCCCTCTGACCCTGTTCTTGATCCAATGTGGAGACAGGGTATGTTCGTTATACCCTTCATGACTCGTTTAGGAATAACAAATTCATGGGGTGGTTGGAGTATTACCGGGGGGACTATAACGAATCCGGGTATTTGGAGTTACGAAGGTGTAGCCGGGGCACATATTATGCTTTCTGGTTTGTGCTTCTTAGCAGCTATCTGGCATTGGGTGTATTGGGACCTAGAAATATTCCGCGACGAGCGTACGGGTAAACCCTCCTTGGATTTACCCAAGATTTTTGGAATTCATTTATTTCTTGCCGGAGTGGCTTGCTTTGGGTTTGGAGCATTTCATGTAACAGGCTTGTATGGTCCTGGAATATGGGTGTCCGACCCTTATGGCTTAACCGGAAAAGTACAACCTGTAAATCCATCTTGGGGGGCAGAAGGTTTTGATCCTTTTGTTCCAGGAGGAATAGCCTCTCATCATATTGCAGCGGGGACATTGGGTATATTAGCGGGCCTATTCCATCTTAGTGTCCGCCCGCCCCAACGTTTATACAAAGGATTACGTATGGGCAATATTGAAACTGTCCTTTCTAGTAGTATCGCTGCTGTCTTTTTTGCAGCTTTCGTAGTTGCTGGAACTATGTGGTATGGTTCAGCAACTACCCCAATTGAATTATTTGGGCCCACTCGTTATCAGTGGGATCAAGGGTACTTTCAGCAAGAAATATATAGAAGAGTTAGCGCTGGGCTAGCCGAAAATCTGAGTTTATCAGAAGCTTGGTCTAAAATTCCCGAAAAATTAGCTTTTTATGATTACATTGGTAATAATCCGGCAAAGGGAGGATTATTCAGAGCAGGCTCAATGGACAACGGCGATGGAATAGCTGTTGGCTGGTTAGGGCACCCCGTCTTTAGAGATAAAGAAGGTCATGAACTTTTTGTCCGCCGTATGCCTACCTTTTTTGAAACATTTCCAGTAGTTTTGGTAGATGGAGACGGAATTGTGCGAGCGGATGTTCCTTTTAGAAGGGCGGAATCCAAGTATAGTGTGGAACAGGTAGGTGTAACTGTTGAGTTCTATGGTGGTGAACTCAATGGAGTTAGTTATAGTGATCCTGCTACTGTGAAAAAATATGCTAGACGTGCTCAATTGGGGGAGATTTTTGAATTAGATCGTGCTACTTTGAAATCAGATGGTGTTTTTCGCAGCAGTCCAAGGGGTTGGTTTACTTTTGGACATGCTTCATTTGCTTTGCTCTTCTTTTTCGGCCACATTTGGCATGGTGCTAGAACCTTGTTCAGAGATGTTTTTGCTGGTATTGATCCAGATTTGGATTCTCAAGTAGAGTTTGGAACATTCCAAAAAATCGGAGACCCAACCACAAGGAGACAAACAATCTGATACAACATTGCTCTGGTATATGTATATTTCTCTTCTATTTTTTTTGCTAATCTAATATAGAGTATCGGAAAAGTCTTGATTTGGATCATTGCTTTCCTTTGACTCTTTCCCCTTCTTCCGGGAAATGATTCCAAATGCACAGGTACGTAAGCTATAATTGTAAACCACGATCGAATCTATGGAAGCATTGGTTTATACATTCCTGTTAGTATCGACTCTAGGGATAATTTTTTTCGCTATTTTTTTCCGAGACCCGCCTAGGATTTCTACTAAGAAGATGAAATGATTTTTGATTATCTCAATTTCAATTAAAATAACAAACCTCCCAATATAATAGGGAGGTTTGTTATTTCAACTAGTCCCCGTGTTCTTCGAACGGATCTCTTAATTGTTGAGAGGGTTGCCCAAAAGCGGTATATAGGGCATACCCGGTAAAGCTTACAAGTGAACCAGATATGAAGATGGTGACTAGGGTTGCTGTTTCCATTATTATAGAATTTTAAGACCATGAATGGTGGATCTACGTTACAATAAGATCCGTTTATTTACAACGGAATAGTATACAAAGTCAACAGATCTCAATCAATGCAATAGGATTTATGGCTACACAAACCGTTGAGGATAGTTCCAAATCTGGGCCAAGACGAACTGTTATAGGGGATTTATTGAAACCTTTGAATTCGGAATATGGTAAAGTAGCCCCTGGGTGGGGAACGACCCCCTTGATGGGCGTCGCAATGGCCTTATTTGCGATATTCTTATCCATTATTTTGGAGATTTACAATTCTTCCGTTTTACTGGATGGAATTTTAGTCAGTTAGTTCTATAATAACTACGAAGTCCTGATGTTTCAATCAAAATCAAGAAAACCCGGGCTTTTCCATTCAATCCTAAATTTTGGAAGACTCGGGTTACTGGGTTGGTAGTTCGATCGTGGAATTCCCTTGTTTCGGTATTTCCGGAATATGAGTGTGTGACTTGTTCTAATTGATCCTATTGATAGTACAGAAAACAGATCTGTCATCTCGATAGAGATGGGCTTTGCCTCGTCGGATATTTATTCGAGTATCTGGAGCACAGAATATATGGAATAGATCAAGAAATATTTGAACTATGATTCATGCGTACTATTCATACCTCGCAGCCGGACTCCCAAAAATGTGTAAAGGGGTCTCAAATAGTTTTTCTTCTTTCCGAAGCACTCTTATCCTAGACTGAAGGAGATATAGCTATATTTACTTGGATTTTTCTTTTTATCCATAACACCCATTATCCATTCATTGATAAGTGATGATCAAAGGGTTCTTACTCAAAGAACTTTTTTGTTTGGGGGCTTTTTGAATCATCGTGGTTCTAGTATGAATCTGAGGTTTTAATCAAATCATAGGGTCTCAACAAGAGAATTCCTATAAATTCCTATTAATTTCTAGTCAAATTTCTAGTAAATAGTATAGTTAATAGTTAAATAGTATAGTATAGTAAAGTAAATTCGCATTTCAAAAAAAAAAAATGAATTCATAAAAAAATGAAATTAATAAAATAAATAGGAGAGGAGAATATTCAAGAGGCCTGTAACGATCAGCACAAAGACGGATGAGCCAACTTGATATTTTGGCATTATCATCAAAAACGGGATTTCGGGTTTTGGTTCT